AGCCAAGATGACCTAATAATGCTCTCAGGACCCCCCCCCCTTCCCCCCCCCGGGGATTGCGGGGGTTATTTGGTTATGCATATCGTGCATACATTTATATTCCCCATATATTAACCTATGGTCCCGGTAATAAACACTATTAACCAACTACCCTACATGCACGGACTAAACCCATCACATGTAAACGGTCATACCTCGCTCAACGGACTCCCCTCCCAACCAACCTAGGGTGAATGCTCTAAGACTCAACTTCCTAGCACCACATAACTGCTCTCCGGCCAAAACAAGGCCCCATAAGATGAATGCTTAGTGGACATACCTTACTAATCTCTAGGCTCCTCCCCATTACTCATGAAGCTGCGTACCAGATGGATTTATTAGTCGTACACCTCACGTGAAATCAGCAATCCTTGCACATAATGTCCGATGTGACTAGCTTCAGGCCCATACGTTCCCCCTAAACCCCTCGCCCTCCTCACATTTTTGCGCCTCTGGTTCCTCGGTCAGGGCCATCAATTGGGTTCACTCACCTCTTCCTTGCCTTTCAAAGTGGCATCTGTGGAATACTTCCACCATCTCAATGCGTAATCGCGGCATCCTCCAGCTTTTTGGCGCCTCTGGTTCCTTTTATTTTTTCCGGGGTTACCTCACAGCTGGCCCTTCCCAGTGACTTCGGGGGTCCCACAATCTAAGCCTGGACACACCTGCGTTATCGTCCTATCCTATATCTCAAGGGCTACTCGATGAGACGGTTGGCGTATATGGGGAATCACCTTGACACTGATGCACTTTGACCACATTCAGTTAATGCTCTCCTCCACAGCTCTATATAATAAGGGCTATTTAGTGAATGCTCGATGGACATACCTTAAAAACAAAAACCACCCCCCCACACAACCCCACGATATATATATATACAACACGAATAACATAACAACATAACCTAAATTTATTAGAGAAACTCCAGCACTAAAGACGATCCAAATTTGATGACAATCATTACTTTGACCTAACAAACATTACCCGATTAGCCAACCACCTGCCCCGTCCACATAGCTTACCACCAAAGCATGGCACTGAAGCTGCCAAGACGGCACACGAACATGCCTGCGGACAAAAGACTTAGTCCTAACCTTACAGTTGGTTTTTGCTAGACATATACATGCAAGTATCCGCGCCCCAGTGTAAATGCCCTCAACAGCCCCCCCCCGGCCTTAAGGAGCGGGTATCAGGCACACCCAAGCAGTAGCCCAAGACGCCTTGCTAAGCCACGCCCCCACGGGTATTCAGCAGTAGTTAACATTAAGCAATGAGTGCAAACTCGACTTAGTCATAGCAAGCCTCCACCCAAGGGTCGGTAAATCTTGTGCCAGCCACCGCGGTCATACAAGAGACCCAAATCAACTGTCCTATTAAGCGGCGTAAAGAGTGGTAAAATGCCTATCCTACCTAACTAAGATCAAAATGCAGCTGAGCTGTCGCAAGCACAAGATGCACCTAAACACACCATCAAGATGATCTTAGGAACTAGCGATTGATTTGAACCCACGAAAGCCAGGGCCCAAACTGGGATTAGATACCCCACTATGCCTGGCCCTAAATCTTGATACTTACCCTACCAAAGTATCCGCCAGAGAACTACGAGCACAAACGCTTAAAACTCTAAGGACTTGGCGGTGCCCTAAACCCACCTAGAGGAGCCTGTTCTGTAATCGATGATCCACGATCAACCCAACCGCCCCTTGCCAAGCACAGCCTACATACCGCCGTCGCCAGCCCACCTCGAATGAGAGCACAACAGTGGACGCAACAGCACCCCGCTAATAAGACAGGTCAAGGTATAGCCCATGGGGCGGAAGAAATGGGCTACATTCCCTATACATAGGGCAGTACGGAAAGAAGTATGAAACTACTTCTAGAAGGAGGATTTAGCAGTAAAGCGGGACAATAGAGCCTACTTTAAACCGGCCCTAGGGCACGTACATACCGCCCGTCACCCTCCTCATAGGCCACATCCCCATATAACTAATACCACGTAAATGCCGAAGATGAGGTAAGTCGTAACAAGGTAAGTGTACCGGAAGGTGTACTTAGAATACTCAAGACGTAGCTATAATCCCAAAGCACTCAGCTTACACCTGAAAGATATCTGCTAAACCAGGTCGTCTTGAAGCCTTCCTCTAGCTCAGCCGCCCGAACAGCGCAAAACTAAACAACCCCACTAGTTAGACTTAAACCAAAACATTCTCTAGTCCTAGTATAGGCGATAGAAAAGACACTCAGACGCGATAGAGACCAGTACCGTAAGGGAAAGATGAAATAATAGTGAAAACTAAAGCAAGAGACAGCAAAGATTAACCCTTGTACCTTTTGCATCATGATTTAGCAAGAACAACCAAGCAAAGTGAACTGAAGTTTGCCATCCCGAAACCCAAGCGAGCTACTTGCGAGCAGCTATTAGAGCGAACCCGTCTCTGTTGCAAAAGAGTGGGACGACTTGCTAGTAGAGGTGAAGAGCCAACCGAGCTGGGTGATAGCTGGTTACCTGTGAAATGAATCTAAGTTCTCCCTTAATCCTCCCTACCGGACAACACCCAGAGCCACAATGAGATGATTAAGAGTTATTTAATGGAGGTACAGCTCCATTAAAAAAGGACACAACCTCGACTAGCGGATAAATCTAACCACCAACCTTACTGTGGGCCTTAAAGCAGCCATCAACGAAGAGTGCGTCAAAGCTCCCTACTCAAAAATACCAAAACAAGATGAATCCCTTACCACAAACAGGTCAACCTATGAATATAGGAGAATTAATGCTAAAATAAGTAACTTGGGGCCACACCCACCCCTCTAACGGCGCAAGCTTACATGGAAACATTATTAACAGACCCAGACATATACAAAAACTCCTACAAGACCCAGTATAGACTAATCCTGTTAACCCAACTCAGGAGCGCCCATAAGAGCGATTAAAATCTGTGAAAGGAACTCGGCAAAACCACAAGGCCCGACTGTTTACCAAAAACATAGCCTTCAGCAAACAAACAAGTATTGAAGGTGATGCCTGCCCAGTGACCTAGGTTAAACGGCCGCGGTATCCTAACCGTGCAAAGGTAGCGCAATCAATTGTCCCATAAATCGAGACTTGTATGAATGGCTAAACGAGGTCTTAACTGTCTCTCACAGATAATCAGTGAAATTGATCTCCCTGTGCAAAAGCAGGGATGTGAACATAAGACGAGAAGACCCTGTGGAACTTAAAAATCAACGGCCACCGCGAATCTAAGACTAAACCCACTGGGACCACAAACATCGCAGAGCATGGCCGACATTTTTCGGTTGGGGCGACCTTGGAGAATAGCAGATCCTCCAAAAACAAGACCACACCTCTTTACTTAGAGCCACCCCTCAAAGTGCTAATAGTGACCAGACCCAATATAATTGATTAATGGACCAAGCTACCCCAGGGATAACAGCGCAATCCCCCTCAAGAGCCCCTATCGACAGGGGGGTTTACGACCTCGATGTTGGATCAGGACATCCTAATGGTGCAGCCGCTATTAAGGGTTCGTTTGTTCAACGATTAATAGTCCTACGTGATCTGAGTTCAGACCGGAGCAATCCAGGTCGGTTTCTATCTATGAACTACTCTCCCCAGTACGAAAGGACAGGGAAAGTAAGGCCAATACCACAAGCACGCCTTCCCTCTAAATAGTGAAACCAACTCAACTATGAAGAGGACTCCCCCCCACCACCCCAATCCTAGAAAAGGATCAGCTAGAGTGGCAGAGCCCGGCAAATGCAAAAGGCTTAAGCCCTTTACCCAGAGGTTCAAATCCTCTCCCTAGCTGCACATGCCACAAACAACAATAGTAAGCTACCTCATTATAGCCCTACTATACATCATCCCAATCTTAATTGCCGTGGCTTTCTTGACCCTGGTAGAACGAAAAATTCTAAGCTACATGCAATCCCGTAAAGGCCCCAACATTGTGGGGCCTTTTGGCCTGCTCCAACCAATTGCAGACGGAATCAAGCTATTCATCAAAGAGCCCATTCGACCCTCCACCTCCTCACCGCTCCTCTTCATCACAATACCCATACTGGCCCTCCTCCTAGCCCTCACCGCTTGAGTGCCCCTCCCCCTCCCATTCTCCCTAGTTGACCTAAACCTTGGGGTCCTCTTTATAGTAGCCATATCAAGCCTAGCCGTCTACTCGATCCTGTGGTCAGGCTGGGCCTCAAACTCAAAATACGCGCTAATCGGGGCCCTGCGGGCAGTCGCACAAACCATCTCATATGAAGTGACACTAGCACTCATCCTGCTGTCAATGATTATACTAACCGGAAACTACACACTCAGCACCTTCGCCATCGCACAAGAACCCCTTTACCTCATCTTCTCCTCATGACCCCTGGCAATAATGTGATATGTATCCACCCTAGCAGAAACAAACCGAGCCCCATTTGACCTGACAGAGGGCGAGTCTGAACTAGTCTCAGGGTTTAACGTTGAATATGCCGCAGGGCCCTTCGCCCTATTTTTCCTAGCCGAATATGCCAATATCATACTAATAAACACACTCACGGCCATCATCTTCCTAAATCCAAGCGCCCTAGGACCCCCCACAGAACTATTCCCCATCATCCTGGCCACAAAAGTCCTCCTACTATCCTCCGGCTTCTTGTGGGTCCGAGCCTCCTACCCCCGATTCCGATACGACCAGTTAATGCACCTCCTATGAAAAAACTTCTTACCCCTCACTCTGGCTCTGTGCCTCTGACACACTAGCCTACCCATCTGCTATGCAGGCCTACCTCCTTCCATAAGGAAATGTGCCTGAACTCAAAGGGTCACTATGATAAAGTGAACATAGAGGTACAACAGCCCTCTCATTTCCTATTGACCTTAGAAAAGTAGGAATTGAACCTACACAGGAGAGATCAAAACTCTCCATACTTCCCTTATATTATTTTCTAGTAGGGTCAGCTAATCAAGCTACCGGGCCCATACCCCGGAAATGATGGTTCAACCCCCTCCTCTACTAATGAACCCCCATGCGACCCCAGTCCTAATCCTCAGCCTCGCACTGGGCACAACAATCACAATCTCCAGCAACCACTGAGTCCTAGCCTGAACCGGACTAGAAATTAACACACTAGCCATTATCCCCCTAATCTCCAAGTCCCACCACCCACGAGCAGTGGAAGCCGCAACAAAGTACTTCCTGACACAAGCAGCTGCCTCCGCCCTAGTACTATTCTCTAGCATAACCAACGCCTGGGCCACCGGCCAGTGGGACATCACACAGCTTAACCACCCAACCTCATGCCTGCTGCTCACAGCAGCAATCGCAATCAAACTAGGCCTAGTCCCATTTCACTTCTGATTCCCAGAAGTCCTACAAGGATCCCCCCTAATAACAGCCCTCCTACTCTCAACCCTCATAAAATTTCCCCCACTGACCCTCCTCCTAATGACATCTAAATCCCTCAACCCAGCCCTACTTACCACAATAGCCCTAGCTTCAGCAGCACTAGGGGGCTGAATAGGACTCAATCAAACACAAACGCGCAAAATCCTAGCCTTCTCGTCCATCTCTCACCTAGGCTGAATCGCCATCATCCTAGTCTACAGCCCCAAGCTAGCACTACTCACCTTCTACCTTTATACAATCATGACATCAGCTGTATTTATAGCCCTGAACAAGATCAAAGCTCTCAACCTGTCTATAGTCCTAACCTCATGGACAAAAACCCCAGTACTAAATGCCACCCTGATACTAGTACTGCTGTCCCTAGCAGGCCTCCCCCCACTGACAGGATTCATGCCAAAATGGCTCATCATCCAAGAGCTAACTAAGCAGGAAATAGCCCCCGCAGCCATAGCAATTGCCATACTATCCCTACTTAGCCTATTCTTCTACCTACGCCTTGCATACCACTCAACAATCACCCTCCCACCAAACTCATCTAATCACATGAAACAGTGGTACACTAGCAAACCCCCAAGCACACCCACCGCAATCCTAGCCTCACTATCAATCCTCCTGCTCCCCCTCTCCCCCATAATCCACGCTATTGTCTAGAAACTTAGGATAACGCCCCCTTAAACCGAAGGCCTTCAAAGCCTTAAATAAGAGTTAAACCCTCTTAGTTTCTGCACTAAGACCAACAGGACACTAACCTGTATCTCCTGGATGCAAACCAGGTGCTTTAATTAAGCTAAAGCCTTACTAGACAGACGGGCTTCGATCCCGTGAAATTTTAGTTAACAGCTAAACGCCCAAACCTACTGGCCTCTGCCTAAGGCCCAGGCACACTCTCGTGCGCATCGATGAGCTTGCAACTCAACATGAACTTCACTACGGGGCCGATAAGAAGAGGAATTGAACCTCTGTAAAAAGGACTACAGCCTAACGCTTTAACACTCAGCCATCTTACCCGTGACTTTCATCAATCGATGACTATTTTCTACCAACCACAAGGACATCGGTACCCTATACCTTATCTTCGGGGCATGGGCCGGAATAATTGGCACAGCACTCAGCCTGCTAATCCGCGCAGAACTAGGCCAGCCAGGGACCCTCCTGGGCGACGACCAAATTTATAACGTGATCGTCACCGCTCACGCCTTTGTAATAATCTTCTTCATAGTAATGCCCATCATAATTGGAGGATTCGGCAACTGATTAGTCCCTCTGATAATCGGTGCCCCCGACATAGCGTTCCCACGAATAAACAACATGAGCTTCTGACTCCTCCCACCGTCATTCCTCCTACTACTCGCCTCATCCACCGTAGAAGCTGGCGCTGGCACAGGTTGAACCGTGTACCCGCCCCTAGCAGGCAATCTAGCCCACGCCGGAGCCTCGGTAGACCTAGCTATCTTCTCACTTCACCTAGCCGGGGTCTCCTCCATCCTCGGAGCCATTAACTTCATTACCACGGCCATCAACATAAAACCCCCCGCACTCTCACAATACCAAACCCCACTTTTCGTTTGATCGGTCCTAATTACCGCCATCCTACTCCTCCTATCACTCCCCGTCCTCGCCGCCGGCATCACAATGCTATTAACCGACCGAAACCTAAACACCACATTCTTTGACCCCGCCGGAGGAGGAGACCCAATCCTGTACCAACACCTATTTTGATTCTTTGGCCACCCAGAAGTCTATATCTTAATTCTCCCAGGATTTGGGATTATCTCCCACGTGGTTACATACTACTCAGGCAAAAAAGAGCCCTTTGGCTACATAGGAATAGTCTGGGCCATGCTATCCATCGGCTTCCTAGGATTCATCGTCTGAGCCCACCACATGTTCACCGTAGGAATGGACGTAGACACCCGAGCCTACTTCACATCTGCCACCATAATCATCGCGATCCCCACTGGGATTAAAGTCTTTAGCTGACTCGCCACTCTGCACGGAGGGACAATTAAATGGGATCCCCCAATGCTCTGGGCTCTAGGGTTTATCTTCTTATTTACCATCGGGGGACTAACAGGGATCGTCCTTGCGAACTCCTCCCTAGACATCGCCCTACATGACACATACTACGTAGTCGCCCACTTCCACTACGTACTATCCATAGGCGCCGTCTTTGCCATCCTAGCCGGATTCACTCACTGATTCCCCCTTCTCACAGGATTCACCCTGCACCAGACATGAGCAAAAGCCCACTTCGGAGTAATATTTACGGGAGTAAACCTAACATTCTTCCCCCAACACTTCCTAGGCCTAGCAGGAATGCCCCGACGATACTCGGACTACCCCGATGCCTACACACTATGGAACACCGTCTCCTCTATTGGATCCCTAATTTCAATAGTAGCCGTAATCATACTAATATTCATCATCTGAGAGGCCTTCTCAGCCAAGCGGAAAGTCCTACAGCCAGAATTAACCGCCACAAACATTGAATGAATCCACGGCTGCCCCCCTCCATACCACACTTTCGAGGAGCCAGCCTTCGTTCAAGTACAAGAAAGGAAGGAATCGAACCTCCATACACTGGTTTCAAGCCAGCTGCATTAACCACTTATGCTTCTTTCTCATGAGGCGTTAGTAAACCAATTACATAGCCTTGTCAAGGCTAAATCACAGGTGAAACCCCTGTACACCTCATGTGGCCAACCACTCCCAACTAGGATTCCAAGACGCCTCCTCACCCATTATAGAAGAACTCGTTGAATTCCACGACCACGCTCTGATTGTTGCCTTAGCCATCTGCAGCCTAGTCCTATACCTCTTAGCCCACATACTAATAGAAAAACTGTCATCCAATGCAGTAGATGCCCAGGAAGTAGAACTAATCTGAACAATCCTACCCGCCATCGTCCTAGTACTCCTTGCCCTCCCATCTCTACAAATCCTATACATAATAGACGAAATCGACGAACCGGACCTCACACTAAAAGCCATCGGCCATCAGTGATACTGAAGCTACGAGTACACAGACTTTAAGGACCTCTCATTCGACTCTTACATAATTCCCACCGCAGACCTGCCAAATGGGCACTTCCGGCTCCTAGAAGTCGACCACCGCGTAGTTGTACCCATAGAATCACCAATCCGCGTAATTATTACTGCCGGAGATGTGCTCCACTCATGAGCAGTCCCAACGCTCGGAGTTAAAACAGATGCAATCCCAGGCCGATTGAACCAAACCTCGTTCATTACCACCCGACCTGGGGTTTTCTACGGCCAATGCTCAGAAATCTGCGGAGCCAACCACAGCTACATACCCATCGTAGTAGAATCTACCCCACTCCCACATTTTGAAGCCTGATCATCCCTCCTATCATCATCCTAATCATTAAGAAGCTATGCAACAGCACTAGCCTTTTAAGCTAGCTAAAGAGGAATTACCCCCTCCTTAATGGTATGCCTCAACTCAACCCCGCACCATGATTCTCAATCATAGTTATAACCTGACTAACCCTCGCACTCCTAATCCAACCAAAGCTATTAACCTTCACCACAACAAACCCCCCATCAAAAAAACCATCACTCACCACTAAACCCACCCCATGAGCCTGACCATGAACCTAAGCTTCTTCGACCAATTCTCAAGCCCCTACCTGCTTGGCATCCCCCTAATCCTACTATCCCTGCTCTTCCCAGCCTTATTGTTCCCGTCCCCAAGCAACCGATGAATCAACAACCGACTATCTACCATCCAACTATGACTCCTGCACCTAATCACGAAACAACTGATAATTCCATTAAACAAAAACGGCCACAAATGGGCCCTAATGCTGACATCACTAATAACCATACTCCTCACGATCAACCTCCTAGGACTTCTCCCATACACATTCACCCCAACCACCCAACTATCCATAAACATAGCCCTGGCCTTCCCCCTGTGACTTGCCACCCTGCTAACAGGCCTACGAAACAAGCCATCAGCCTCCTTGGCCCACTTACTCCCAGAGGGCACCCCAACACCCCTGATCCCCGCACTAATCCTGATCGAAACAACTAGCCTGCTGATCCGGCCCTTGGCCCTAGGAGTACGCCTCACAGCAAATCTCACAGCAGGACACCTACTTATTCAGCTCATCTCCACGGCCTCCATCGCACTCATGCCCATCCTCCCCGCAGTATCAATCCTAACAATAGCCATCCTACTACTCCTCACCATCCTAGAAGTAGCAGTAGCCATAATCCAGGCCTACGTTTTCGTCCTTCTTCTAAGCCTGTACCTACAAGAAAACATCTAATGGCACACCAAGCACACTCCTACCACATAGTTGACCCCAGCCCCTGACCAATCTTCGGGGCTGCCGCCGCCTTACTCACAACCTCAGGACTAGTCATGTGATTCCACTACAACTCATCTATCCTGCTAGCCACCGGCCTCTTATCAATGCTCCTAGTAATGCTCCAATGATGACGAGACATTGTCCGAGAGAGCACCTTCCAAGGCCACCACACACCTACAGTTCAAAAGGGCCTACGATACGGCATAATCCTCTTCATCACGTCTGAAGCATTCTTCTTCCTAGGATTCTTCTGAGCATTTTTCCACTCAAGCCTAGTACCAACCCCTGAACTAGGCGGCCAATGACCCCCAGCAGGTATCAAACCACTCAATCCCATAGAAGTCCCACTACTAAACACAGCCATCCTCCTAGCTTCAGGCGTGACTGTCACATGAGCCCACCACAGCATCACAGAAGGGAACCGGAAGCACGCCATCCACGCCCTAACATTGACGATCCTCCTGGGATTCTACTTCACCGCCCTTCAAGCAATAGAGTACCATGAAGCCCCCTTCTCAATTGCCGACAGCGTCTACGGCTCCACCTTCTTTGTTGCCACTGGATTCCACGGACTCCACGTGATCATCGGGTCCACCTTCCTAACCGTCTGCCTCCTCCGACTAATCAAGTTCCACTTCACATCAGACCACCACTTCGGATTTGAAGCCGCAGCCTGATACTGACACTTCGTAGACGTTATCTGACTATTCCTCTACATAACCATCTACTGATGAGGATCTTGCTCTTCTAGTATATTAATTACAATTGACTTCCAATCTCTAAAATCTGGTGCAAACCCAGAGAAGAGCAATGAACATACTCACATTCATGTTCTCCCTATCGCTAACCCTAAGTGCTATCCTAACCGCACTAAACTTCTGACTCGCCCAAATAACTCCCGACTCAGAAAAACTCTCGCCATACGAATGCGGATTTGACCCCCTCGGATCTGCACGCCTACCATTCTCGATCCGATTCTTCCTCAGTAGCCATCCTGTTCCTCCTGTTCGACCTAGAAATCGCCCTCCTGCTCCCCCTGCCGTGGGCAATTCAACTACAGTCGCCCCTAATGACCCTTGCCTGAACCGCAGCTATTCTATTTCTCCTGACCCTGGGGCTAGCCTACGAGTGAGCCCAGGGAGGCCTGGAATGGGCAGAATAACAGAAAGTTAGTCTAGCCAGAAGACAGCTGGTTTCGGCCCAGCAGACTACAGCCAACCCTGTAACTTTCTTATGTCGCCCCTGCACCTGAGCTTCTACTCAGCCTTCATTCTTAGCGGACTGGGACTGGCCTTCCACCGAACCCACCTGGTATCCGCCCTACTATGCCTTGAAAGCATGATACTCTCAATATTCGTAGGCCTGACAATATGATCTATCGAGAGCCAAACCCCTTCATTCACCGCAGTACCAATCATCGTACTCACCTTCTCAGCATGCGAAGCAGGCACCGGCCTAGCCATCCTAGTAGCCTCCACCCGCACCCACGGCTCCGACCACCTGCACAACCTAAACTTACTACAATGCTAAAAATTATCCTGCCAACAATCATACTACTCCCAACAGCTCTACTATCCCCGCCAAAATTTCTATGAACTAATACTACCATGTATAGCCTGCTAATCGCCGCTCTCAGCCTCCAATGACTAATCCCAACCTACTACCCCTACAAATTCCTGTCCAATTGAACAGGAATCGACCAGATCTCCTCCCCCCTCCTAGTGCTATCCTGCTGACTCCTCCCACTTATAATCATAGCAAGCCAGAACCACCTCCAAGAAGAGCCCCTACCACGAAAGCGAACCTTCATCTCAACCCTAATTATAGTCCAGCCGTTCATCCTCCTAGCCTTCTCCACCACAGAGCTGGCACTATTTTACATTGCATTCGAGGCCACACTTATCCCGACCCTAATCCTAATCACACGATGAGGAAGCCAACCTGAACGCCTCAGCGCCGGTACCTACCTACTATTTTACACACTAGTAAGCTCACTGCCCCTTTTAATTACAATCATAAACCTGTACGTAAAAATCGGCACCCTACACCTACCAACCCTAGAGCTAACCCACCCAACCCTATCCACCTCATGAACAAGCATTCTATCAGGACTGGCACTGCTTATGGCATTTATAGTAAAAGCCCCCCTATATGGCCTACATCTTTGACTGCCAAAAGCCCACGTAGAGGCCCCCATCGCAGGATCAATACTCCTCGCCGCCCTTCTGCTAAAACTGGGGGGCTACGGAATCATACGAGTCACCCTACTAATAGGGCCACTATCCAACCTCCTCCACTACCCCTTCCTAACCCTGGCCTTGTGGGGTGCCCTAATAACCAGCTCAATTTGCCTCCGGCAAACAGACCTAAAATCACTAATCGCCTACTCATCCGTTAGCCACATAGGGCTAGTTATCGCCGCAGGAATAATCCAAACTCACTGATCATTCTCAGGGGCAATAATCCTAATAATCTCCCACGGACTAACCTCCTCCATACTATTCTGCCTAGCCAACACAAACTACGAACGCACACACAGCCGGATCCTCCTGCTCACACGAGGCCTCCAGCCCCTACTACCCCTCATGGCCACCTGATGACTATTGGCCAACTTAACAAACATGGCCCTCCCCCCAACAACAAACCTTATGGCGGAACTAACCATCATAATCACCTTATTTAACTGATCCGCTCTCACAATCATCCTCACGGGAATTGCCACCCTACTAACCGCATCATACACCCTATTCATACTACTAATTACCCAACGAGGCTCAATTCCCTCCCACATCACATCTATCCAAAACTCAACCACACGAGAGCACCTGCTCATAACACTCCACATCATCCCCATGTTCCTCTTGATCCTCAAGCCCGAACTAATCTCTGGAGCCCCCTTATGCAAGCATAGTTTAAACCAAACATTAGGCTGTGATCCTAAAAATAGAAGTTCAAACCTTCTTGCCTGCCGAGGGGAGGTTAAACCAACAAGAACTGCTAATTCTTGCATCTGGGCTTTAAACCCCAGCCCCCTTACTTTTAAAGGATAACAGTAATCCACTGGTCTTAGGAGCCATCTATCTTGGTGCAACTCCAAGTAAAAGTAGTGAATGCAACCCTACTCATTAACTCCCTCACACTCCTCACACTAACCATCCTCCTAACTCCAATCATCCTCCCACTTTTCTTTAAGAACTTTAAAAACACCCCCCTCACTATTACTCGCACCGTAAAAGCCGCGTTTCTAACAAGCCTGGCCCCAACAACCACATTTATCTACTCAGGGCTAGAGTCCATCACCTGCCACTGAGAGTGAAAATTTATTATAAACTTCAAAATTCCCCTAAGCCTGAAAATAGACCAGTACTCAATAACATTCCTCCCCATTGCCCTATTTGTGACATGATCCATCCTACAATTTGCCATGTGGTACATAGCCTCCGAGCCGTATGTAACAAAATTTTTTACCTACCTGCTGACATTCCTAATTGCCATGCTATTACTAACAACCGCAAACAACATATTCCTCCTGTTCATCGGCTGGGAGGGCGTAGGAATCATATCCTTCCTTCTTATCGGCTGATGGCAAGGCCGAGCAGAGGCCAACACTGCCGCCCTGCAGGCCGTAATCTACAACCGAATTGGAGACATCGGCCTGATCCTGAGCATAGCGTGACTAGCATCAACCTTCAACACCTGAGAAATTCAACAAGCCGTATACCCCCACCAGACCCCTATCCTCCCCCTCCTAGGACTAATCCTCGCAGCCGCAGGAAAATCCGCACAATTTGGTCTGCACCCATGACTACCCGCAGCCATAGAAGGCCCCACCCCCGTGTCAGCCCTATTACACTCCAGCACCATGGTAGTAGCTGGAATCTTCCTACTCATCCGTATACACCCACTACTAGCCTCCAACCAAACAGCCCTAACTGTATGCCTATGCCTAGGCGCCCTATCAACCCTATTCGCCGCCACATGCGCCCTAACCCAAAACGACATTAAAAAAATCATCGCTTTCTCAACATCCAGCCAACTCGGACTAATAATAGTCGCCATCGGACTAAACCTCCCCCAACTAGCATTCCTACACATCTCAACTCACGCCTTCTTCAAAGCCATGCTATTCCTATGCTCCGGGTCCATTATCCACAACCTAAATGGAGAGCAGGACATCCGAAAAATAGGCGGCCTGCAAAAAATACTCCCAGTCACCACCTCCTGCTTAACCATTGGCAACCTAGCACTTATAGGAACCCCATTTTTAGCCGGATTCTACTCGAAAGACCTCATCATCGAAAGCCTAAATACATCCTACCTAAACACTTGGGCCCTATCATTAACCCTGCTAGCCACAGCATTCACTGCAACCTACAGCATCCGTATAACCCTCCTAGTCCAAGCCGGACAAACCCGCATCCCCCCAATTACACCAATAAACGAAAACAACCCACTAATCACTGCCCCCCTAACTCGCCTTGCCCTAGGCAGCATTATAGCAGGAATGCTGATCACCTCCTTCATCACACCAACCAAAACACCCCCAATAACCATGCCCCTAATTACCAAAACCGCTGCCATCCTAGTAACAATCCTGGGAGTTATCCTAGCCCTTGAACTCTCGAACATAACACACACCCTCACCCACCCCAAACCAAACCACCTCGTAAACTTCTCCTCCCTGCTGGGCTACTTCAACCCTCTGGTCCACCGATTCTGCTCCAAAACCCTGCTAGAAAAAGGGCAAAACATCGCCCTACACCTAATCGACCTCTCCTGGCTCAAAAAAATAGGGCCAGAAGGCCTCGCCGAGCTACAGGTGGCCGCAAGCAAAGCCGCAACCCTAGCGCACACCGGACTCATCAAAACCTACTTAGGATCCTTCGCCCTATCTATCCTAGTAATAATCCTAACCACACAGACCTTCTAATGGCCCCAAACATCCGCAAATCCCACCCCCTGCTAAAAATAATTAACAACTCCCTAATTGACCTCCCTGCTCCTTCTAACATCTCCGCCTGATGAAACTTTGGGTCTCTGCTCGCCGTCTGCCTGGCCACACAGATCCTAACAGGCCTTCTACTGGCTATACACTACACTGCAGACACATCCCTCGCCTTCTCCTCAGTAGCCAACACGTGCCGAAATGTCCAATATGGCTGACTCATCCGCAACCTCCACGCCAATGGCGCCTCACTCTTCTTCATCTGCATCTACCTGCACATCGGGCGAGGCCTCTACTACGGCTCCTACCTGTATAAAGAAACCTGAAATACGGGAGTAATCCTCCTACTCACCCTCATAGCAACCGCCTTTGTAGGCTATGTCCTGCCATGAGGACAAATATCATTCTGAGGAGCCACCGTAATTACCAACTTATTTTCAGCCCTCCCATACATCGGACAAACCCTAGTAGAGTGGGCCTGAGGGGGGTTCTCAGTGGACAACCCAACCCTGACCCGATTCTTCGCCATTCACTTCCTCCTACCCTTTTTAATCGCAGGGATCACCCTAGTTCACCTAACCTTCCTACACGAATCAGGCTCAAACAACCCCCTAGGTATTGTGTCAGACTGCGACAAAATCCCATTCCACCCATACTTCTCCTTCAAGGACATCCTAGGGTTTATCCTTATACTCACTCCCCTCATAGCACTGGCCCTATTCTCACCAAACCTCCTAGGGGACCCAGAAAACTTCACCCCCGCAAACCCACTAGTAACCCCACCACACATCAAACCAGAGTGATACTTCCTGTTTGCCTACGCTATCCTACGATCGATCCCAAACAAACTAGGGGGCGTCCTAGCACTAGCCGCCTCTGTACTAATCCTATTCCTGATCCCCTTCCTTCACAAATCAAAACAACGAACAATAACATTTCGACCGCTCTCCCAGCTCCTATTCTGAACACTAGTGGCCAACCTCCTCGTCCTAACATGAGTGGGAAGCCAACCCGTCGAACACCCATTCATCATCATCGGGCAACTAGCATCAATTACCTACTTCACCATCCTCCTATTCCTCTTCCCCGCTGTAAGCGCCCTAGAGAACAAAATGCTTAACTGCTAAATACTCTAATAGTTTATGCAAAACATTGGTCTTGTAAACCAAAGACTGAAGACTAACCACTTCTTAGAGTATCCCGGGCCTCAGAAAAAAAGGACTTAAACCTTTATCTCCAGCTCCCAAAGCTGGTATTTTACAATAAACTATTCTCTGACCCTGACCCCTAAACTGCCCGAATAGCCCCCCGAGACAACCCCCGCACAAGCTCCAACACAACAAATAAAGTCAACAACAGCCCTCAACCTGCAACCAAGAACATCCCAACCCCCCGCGAATAGAGCATAGCCACCCCACTAAAATCCAGCCGTACAGTAAACATCCCAACACTATCAACAGTAACAACCCCAAGCCCCCAAGACCCAACAAACCCCCCCAACACCAACCCCCCTAAAACCACTGCCACAAGCGCCGCCGCATGCCCTACTACACGTCAGTCCCCCCAAGCTTCAGGAAAAGGCTCCGCGGCCAGGGCCACGGAATAGACAAACACTACCAACATACCCCCCAAATACACCATAAACAGCACCAGAGCTACAAACGAAACCCCAAGACTCAACAACCATCCACACCCAGCCACAGATGCTAGAACCAAGCCAACTACCCCATAATACGGCGAAGGATTCGACGCTACACCTAAAACTCCCACAACAAAGCAGACCCCTAGAAAAAATACAAAATAAGTCATCATTCCTGCTCGGCCACTACCCGAGACCTACGGCTCGAAAAGCCGTTATTGTCATTTTCAACTACAGGAAC